TAAGGTGTTCTATTCCGGTAAGTTGAATTTTACCTGGACTCCCAGCTGGAAAATCTTGGGACGTCTTTTCCTCCTGGAACAGGTTTAGATGACGACTATGGAGATTTAGTGAAGGCTTTACGCACATCTACTGATTGGATTGATAAACCTACGGACATTGCTAGTAAGATAACGAAATTGCAAGATTTTCTTCTCTTATACCTACACTTCGATCTTTTTATCCGTGGAGTGGAAGAAAACGGATACCCAATACGCAATGGGTAAATATGATTTGCATCTTAAAAAACAAATTGTTCAAAATCATTTGAATAGTTTCTATTCAATCATGTGGAAAGCTGTATTCGATCAAAGTCGCATGTGCAGTTTGGAGGGAGATCCTCGACTAACTGGCGGATCCACCCTACAATATGGAGTGAAAAAGCCAAAATAGTAGCCTAAGATACATCGAAATAAAAGAATTGATTGAAATCTGACGTATTTATATTTGTAAACTCGTGTTACATCGGAGCAATGTAGTGAACAGAAAGAGAAATATCGAATCAGATCCAATTTATCGTAATCGATTAGTAAATATGCTAGTTGATCGTATCCTAAAAAATGGAAAAAAATCACTAGCTTATCAGATTTTTTATCAGGCTATGAAGCGGATTAGGTAAAAGACAAATAGGAACCCACTGTCTGTTCTGCGACAGGCAGTGCGCGGGGTAACTCCCGACGTAGTGACAGAAACCAAACGTGTAGGTGGATCAACTTATCGAGTTCCCGTTGAAGTAGTACCGGCAGAGGGAAAAGCTTCGGCTATCCGGTGGTCATTAATCGCGTGTCGAAAACGCTCAGGTCGAAGTATGGCTTTAAGATCGAGTGATGAATCGATGGATGCAGCCAGAAATTCTGGTAGTGCCATACGGAAGAAAGAGGAGACTCATAAAGTTGCGGAAGCCAACAAAGCTTTTGCTCATTTCCGTTAGTTTTGTATTTGTTCCAATCCACAATATTTTCGTTGTGGATTGGAACTGGGGCACAAACTATCTGGCAATCAAAAAAGAAAGAACCACGAATAAATTGTTGAGTCAGCGGTGAGCGGCAAATAACGGGTGTCTAAGCCACAGGTGGAGATTGGCAACTACTTCTTTCTTAGGTTGTTAATTATTATCCTCCTCCTAATAGGATAGCGGGGGGGGGGGGGCAACGCAGGCAGAATTGCGGAGTGCATCGCAAAAAGGCTTGACGTATGACCAGTTTTTCAGAGACTGAATTTGAGTGGGACGCGCATCGCGTGGAGTAGAAATTGTTTGAGATATCAAGAAGAAGCCCCTATATCCGATAATTCTGGAGACTCAATGAATTTTGGTTGACAGAGGTAGATTTTTGTGATATATTCTAAATTAACAGGCTTACTAGCCTGGGGAATCACTAATTATTCCTTGAAAACTAAAAATTACCATGACCGCAACTTTAGAACGACGCGAAAGCGCAAGCCTATGGGGTCGCTTCTGCGACTGGATCACCAGCACCGAAAACCGTCTTTACATCGGATGGTTCGGTGTCTTAATGATTCCCACCCTGCTAACCGCAACCTCTGTATTCATCATTGCTTTTGTCGCAGCTCCTCCTGTAGATATTGATGGTATTCGCGAACCCGTCTCTGGTTCTTTGTTATACGGTAACAACATTATCTCTGGTGCTATCATCCCTACTTCTGCAGCTATTGGGTTACATTTCTACCCAATCTGGGAAGCAGCTTCCGTCGATGAATGGCTTTACAATGGTGGTCCCTACGAACTTATTGTTCTTCACTTCCTACTTGGTGTAGCTTGCTACATGGGTCGCGAATGGGAACTAAGCTTCCGTCTAGGTATGCGTCCTTGGATCGCTGTTGCGTACTCGGCTCCTGTCGCAGCTGCTGCCGCCGTCTTCTTGATCTACCCAATTGGTCAAGGAAGCTTCTCTGACGGTATGCCTCTAGGCATTTCTGGTACTTTCAACTTCATGATCGTCTTCCAGGCTGAGCACAATATCCTTATGCATCCCTTCCACATGTTGGGTGTAGCTGGCGTATTCGGCGGCTCTCTATTCAGTGCTATGCATGGTTCTTTGGTAACTTCTAGTTTGATCAGAGAAACAACTGAGAATGAGTCTGCTAATGCAGGTTACAAGTTTGGTCAAGAAGAAGAAACTTACAACATCGTAGCTGCTCACGGCTATTTCGGTCGTTTGATCTTCCAATATGCTAGCTTCAACAATTCTCGCTCTCTGCACTTCTTTTTAGCTGCTTGGCCCGTAGTAGGTATTTGGTTCACCGCTTTAGGCATTAGCACTATGGCATTCAACTTGAATGGTTTTAACTTTAACCAATCCGTGGTTGATAGCCAAGGTCGTGTTATAAACACCTGGGCTGATATCATAAACCGTGCCAACCTAGGTATGGAAGTCATGCATGAACGTAACGCTCACAACTTCCCCCTAGACTTGGCTTCGGTTGAAGCTCCTTCTATAAACGGATAACATCCGTCTGGCAGCACAACTGGATATCAAATCTCTCAACTTCAGAAGAGGGGGAGATTTGGTGTCCAATGAGATATGATATAAAGGTTCGTGCGGTAGAACGAATGGAAAGAGTGATAACAGCTTATCACATCACAATTTCGTGATTATCAGTTTCCAACCTTGAATTCTGAAAACTATTTGGAATATCCTTCTGCAATTTAATAGATTACAAAGTTTCCTATTCTGATTTGCAGAATGCTTGTAATCTCTCACCCCCACCTTCCTTTTGGATAAAAGGAGGATTTTATTCCCCATTCCAAAGATTTTTTATTGTCTTGCTATAAAAATACAGCTGATATGTATGTGTATCAACCGAAGTACCCATCTAGCTTGCCTAACGAATAGATCTCGTTCACGTCCGAGAGGAGTCAACTAAATCAACAGAGGGGGCGGACGTAGCCAAGTGGATCAAGGCAATGGATTGTGGATCCATCACGCGCGGGTTCAATCCCCGTCGTTCGCCCATCCAATTGGGTAATTTGATCCCATCGCTCTGCTTGGTTGGAACAGAGAAGAACTTCTAAGGTGGATAGGATATGTGTGGGTCTCCCTAACGGTAATAATTCCTAATTCCCGATCTAATTCCAGTTTTGGATACGACTATTCACAGAAATCACTAGACTCGTTTGAGATATCCATCTTGAAATTTTCAAGATTATTGATATAATAAAAGTGGGAAATAGATAGTATCTACCGCATAGAATTAATATGAAAAAAGAGAGTAAGGTAAAAAAGGTGGCAAGAAAAAGATTAGGAAGTCCAAAAAAGAATTTTTCATCGAAAATTTCGGAGTTAATAGAAGTCAGTCTATTGGATCACTTCTTCGAATCATTGAAAAACCAACATCTCGTAGAATTTTTAATTAGTCCATCTTCCAATTATGAACCTTTTATCAGATTATCTGACTTGTGATTTCTAAGTTCATTATTTTTACGCAATCTGCGTGATTCACTAAAGAGAGATAGCGGCATTACTCTGGAGATGCTGATGTTACTAACAATACCAATTTCTATGCATTGCTTGAGTGACAAAAGGTCGATCGAAAGAAGTTTTGTACTAACGGAAGTCACTAATGGGGGTGACGGAGTAAGAAAAAAACAAGCCGAAAACCTTGGTTATTTTTCCCGCGACTGCTTTCTCCGATTCGAACGATCTTTATCTGTTGAAAAGAATGGAAAGAGAGGGATACCTGCTTCCCACCGCTTAGGTTTGAACGAAGATAGTTATGCAGGTTCAACGAAAAAAGAGAAGCAAGTTCGCTATGATGCGATGATTCCCCCGGTTTCCGGTAGATGGAAGGCATGCGTAGTGAAGGGTTCACTCCTTGGCAGAGATATATCCAAAGATGATCCCGAAAGGATTCAAGTATTTTGTAGGGGTAGGCATTTACAAAATTCGAGTAGGTTTTTCAAATTCTATAACGATCTGGTAGTTTCTAAAAACAACCAAATTGATTTTGATTCGTTATTCTTTTGGGAAAATCGTAACAAACGAGATTTAAGTCGGCTACAAACAACACAATCGAGAAACGACTCATTAGGTCCCGTAGTATTAAACTCCTATGACAAGGCATTACTTGAATCCGGAAATTCAGCAGATCCACAGGGGGATGGGTCGGGGTTTTATCCCGAACGAGAAGCCTTTTCCAACTTGTCTTCATTTACGTATTGTGAGAAAACGACGTCGTTTCGTGGCTGTATATCCGGATTAGATTGTGGCAAAAGTGGGGGAGACTTTCCCATTCTACACAATTATTCACAAATGAGAAATGAATTAATAAATCGATTCACCAAATTTATCTCGATAATCGAGAAATCAGATCTGATTTCTATTGGGGCAATAGTTATTGACGTCAGTAATAGCATCAAATCTGGGAAAGGATTTCCATTGAAAATGAAGGGCGACATGCCGCTTACTCAAATATCTGGCAAAAAACTTGGGCTAGCGAGTGGCAGACACCTCAACCTCAATGAGATTCTTCCAAACTATTTCAAAATATCTTTAGGTATACTTAGAAAAATAAGTAATCGAAGTGAAAATATTACTTTTTTAAACCAATTGAAAGAAGATAACATACATTCCATATATTCTTTAATTAGATTGTATGGACGAAATACAATCATACCTCTCTACTCAACATACATATTTCTTTTCTATGACTATTTCTGCGCATTATCTGGTGAATATTTCCTACAAATCAAATATCGGTTGGATGGCTGGGCGGGGATCGGGGAGTACGCCGGTGTAACAAGAATTGCAACTGAATAAATAGTATTGAAATGGAAAGATAATGTAGGGCGCCTGTTGAACGAATATATTGCCTTTCAAATCGATGAGTATAGAAATGTTCAGTCAAATGTGCATAGATGGCTCGATACGACCGAAGAGTTGTCCTCTTTCCCCGTCGGGGAAGTCTTAAAGTATGACTTGGATAAATCAATTTGCCGTGTATCAATAATAAGAAACGAATTACTAGGTAATATTGGTGTCAATCTCGGCAGTAACAATCAACAGAACGAAAAGTATTTTTATCGATTTTTGAATGTTTTATTTCTTTATAAAATGATTGTTGCTGAGGTTACTCGCCAGAAAGTTTTGATATATACCATTGATTATTGCATCGAAAAATTGAACGATATAGATCTCGAAAAATTAAACAAGATAGATCTCATGAAGCTTGATTTTTTATCAAGTTTCTTCGATGGTTACATTGATGAACAGATACTTTTTATCAAAACAATTCTTGAGAGAAAAAAGAGTTTATTCATTGCATCCAAACTGTTAATGAGTGAAAAATCGGTAGGCTCTTCGACCGAGCTGGAACCTGCAGTGACCCCCACTTCTATTGTGTTGCCCCGCATCGAATCTATTCGAGCAGGATTTTCAAGGGATGATTTTTTCATTATGGGGAGGCGGTTTTGGAATCTGTTTCTGCATGATTTAAACCGTGGGGGAAGTTCAACTAGAGATATTGGCAAGAATATCTCGAGATACATCTCCGATCAGGTTAATAAACTAAACCCTCTAGACGACTCACCTATACGGAACTGTGCTGGAAGCAACTTTATTCCGAAATTCAAAAGGAATCTTTTTATTGGGAGATGCAACGGTAGCTATCCCAACGTTTTAGAAAACTTCTATGTGGGCTCCGAAGGTGAAACCATCTCATCTGATATCGTCTCATTTATTTATCCCCAACTGTCGGATTCGTTGTCATCCAATTTATCGAAACAAACAGCGGGGGGGGTTGCTAGTCACGTGCTCACACCAAATCAATTGATTTTATCTAATCGGGATGAATCCACAGCATTAGTAACTCATTCAGATGGACTTTCCAATTCTATTTCGGGTCTGAAGAGGTTACTGGCGAGTTTGAACTTATCTCCTCGTCAAACGATAGAATCATTTCTATACTCGTGCAGTAGCGATGGAGTTTCTTTGCAGAAAACGTCGACAAACTCCGATTCATCGTCGGATCAGCAACCCCAACCTCGTCTCAAGAATTTGGTATTGGATCGAGTCTATCAAAAGAATTTGTCTTTTAAGTATTTCTGGGAACCGGAAGAATTGGAAACATCTTACTGGTCGCTAAGACTCCTATTATGCAACGATGGAACATCGAGATCTCCAGCAGAATCGATTGGAAAGGAGGTTGCGCACGAAGATACGGACTTTGCGGATCAATCTATCCGGAGGGGGGCTATTCGTGCATCCCACTTTAGCAATTTCAATGAATTATTAAAAGATTTGAACAGATATAAGATCTCTTGGATCTTTTGGAAAGACAATATCGGCGAAAAATGGAGCTTATTTATAGATTACATACCTTGGCTTTTTACCCCCACCTGGTGGAGATACTTCTACGATCTGATTAGAGAAACATATCCAGAAATAAAACATAAAATAAGTTATGACTCAAATCATAATAATTTTTATAGGATTTATAACAAAATTGCTGAAGATGTGGTAGATGGTGCGAAAGCCTATTTATCCCAAAGACTGCAAAGCCTAGGATTGAAATTCGACAACGATTTCATCAATACTATAGTATCCGAGATAGGTCTTCTTATTTTCGAAGAAATTCCTGATGAAGCGGAGATTTTACATTCGGGAGGATGGTCAGTATCTCAATTTTCCAATAGGTCGATCTTCTATTACTTCATTCTTTCAGTATTAATTGTTCTTGCATTATTCAAACACCCTTTGTCTGCCGTTTCGGGTTCCAATTCCTTTCATTCATGGAAACGTTTCAATACTATTGAATATTTGACAGACCCAACGCGTGGATCCTATTTGAAAGAGGTAATGCATTCCCCTTCGACAAGCTAAATGTCAACGAGAGATCTACTAATCTATTCTGTGAATAGATTCTTGAATTATATAAATAATATAATCTTTTTCTTCTTTGTGAAAGATGAACTCGATTCATGGATATTTCGTAAAGAAAGCCCCGATATCCTAGATAGTAAGAAAGAACTACTGACTCAACATTTAGTAACGAATAAAATTATTTATAGGTATGTGTCGAAATTGAATTCCAATTATGATTTGTTGAGCAACGAGATTTCTCATGAACCTTATCCACAAGAAAGATCTAATGTTTTAGCATACTTACGTCAATTCTGGCAAAATGATCTATTGAGTCACAAGATCCGTAAGTTGGATCCTGCGGAGAAGTGGGCTTTTTCCGCCCTCGAGAGAAATATTCTATTTTCAGTAACAACGAGACGAAGAAACAGTCTATTAAATATGCCATGTCATGACATACCTATCTCACTCCAATCGGGATTATTACCATCTAAAGGAATTTTGCTAGTAGGACCCATAGAAACTGGCCGATCTTCCATTATTAGAGATGTAGCATTTGATTCCTACTTTCCAGTGGTGAAACTACCAATGAAAAAGCTGATATACAACCGATCCTTTTTTAATAATGCACGCGGAAATTTCATTTCGAAAGAAAGCGTACACCGATTAAATTTCGTTTTTGAACTGGCGAAAGAGATGTCTCCCTGTACACTATGGATTCAAGATATTCATGAATTGAATATTCATCGTTCGTATCATAAGTTAGAAGCTGATCCTAAATTCTTACTTTGCCAAATATTGAAAAGTATTGGTGACAGGCGCAGGAATTCCAACATCCGCAAGAATGTTGTTATCGCTACGACTCACGTACCTGCGAGGGTAGATCCAGCTCCAATAGCTCCGAACCGGTTAAACTAATTAATAAATTTTCGAAAATCCAACGGGTATCAACGTCAGAAAGAATTATCAATTCTATTACGTATCAAAGGTTGCGAAATGGAGGCTAATCCGACCCTTCCTCTTTTTGAAGGTACTGGGTCTGGAACTACGGGTTATAGTAAACGAGATTTATTCTTTCTTGCCAATGAGGCATTATTGATAGGTATTTCCAAAAGAAGTAAGGTTATATGTAGCGACGCAATTGAATTAGCTTTACATAGACAACATTCGACTGCTAGTGATATGGGCAGTGGGATAGAATCCGGCTCTGACTGGGAAATCTTTTCTCAAAAGATAGCGGAAGCTACCTCAAAGAATAGTTTGCTAGATACTTATCTCACGAATACATATTTTGGTCGTAACGCGTTAAAAGTGCGATTTTATTATTTGTCTAACTGGTACGTGGAACCCTCCGAGTCAACATTTAATGAATTCACTCTATTTTTGCATATCCTAGGGATACTAGCTGGATTAGTAGCTCGCGATTCGCTCCAAATGGATATGAAAAAGAGAGAAAATTTCATTGTTATTGATAAACTCGTAGAGAATGACTTGAACCTAGCTTGTGGTGTACTGGAAAACCTCTCGACTAATTTCTCACGTTCAGGGATTTGTAAAGACGAAAATCGAGGCAGTAATAGTCTTTCCTTTTCCATTCCTATCGATAAACCCAAGTATTGTTCAGATGTAACCTCTACGAGTCGTTCTTCTAAATTTATGAGAAAGGGGGGATTTAGCAGTCTAACCGACTTCGAACTGCAACAGTCACCCGAACTAATAAACTCAAGTCCGACGGAAGTGTTACGCGAGATCACTTGGTCCCATAAGGCTTGGCGTCTCCGTTTCCTGCGAAGCGGGGCTTATGAATTGATGGGGGTATCATCTGAACCCAATCATTTGTATAATTTAATTCTCCTTTACCAAAATCGGAATTATATACCTCAACAAGATTTTGAATTCAATAAGATTAAGGGTGACAAAAGTAAATGGTGTGAGAAAAGCGAATATCTATTTAGTTTTGAAAAATCTGCGACTAATGTGACAGATAATTTGATTAAAAGATTGGAAAACCGGTTGGATAATATGTTGCTACGCGAGCAATTTCTCGAATTGGGGATATCCGGCGACTCATCTAATGAATATGAAACACACTGTAATCAATTAGATGAAACGACTCGACTCTTCGGGGGGCGCTTCGTCTGGGATCCCATGTTTCTGTTCCAGCCAGATCCTAACGTTCCTTCTTTGCGTCGCAGCTTGTTGCCGACGAAAAAACTGGCGCGGAGGCTTTACACCATTTACGGTATGAGAAGGCAGCACCTTAATAAAATGTCAAATAAAAAGATTAAGAATTTCTTTCTCTATAGTGAAGATAATCCAAAATTAGAACCTGACTCATCTATTAAGCGGTGGAATAATCTCCCTTTGGAGAAAGAGGAGCGAGATTCCGAATACGTCAAAGAAACTTCCTTTATGGATATACATCTGCAATATCCGCAGACATTTAGTCCCGCTCGCTTTGATTCCTACGTGGTAGCAGAAGATTTTCCAGAGCGATTTATTCGGTTTAGGCTTCTGGTTCATAGAAACAGATGGATGAGGCGAAACCGTTGCCCATTTCAGGATTATCTTATCTATAATATGTTGCTTGAAATTTATTACTATCTATTCAATCCGTTCTGGTTGGGTAGGGCGTCACTGGATCGAACGACGAGACAATCTGTTCCATGAAAGTTCATGGAACAAATCTTAGATACCCTTCATTCTGTCTAGATCTCTAGCAATATAACTAGAAGCCAAATCAGTAAAAGGAACATCTAGATTGTCCTTTTACTGATTTAAATAATTTTCTTGTAGCATATCAAATAGTTAAGGAACTGAAGGCCATTTTCTATATGAGCCTTTCTGGTTAGAAAGAAGATTGAGAAGGAGCAATAGCTTACTTATTCCATAGCCATAGGGATTTTGCAAAACAGCTTCTTACCATCACGCTTGGAATAGATCCTCTCTTTCCCCAGATGACTTATTGATTTGCTTATTCCAATCATTCAATACACCGGAATTGAAGGGGGGACGGGACGGGACCCTCAAAAGCGACCTCTTAATAAGCAAGGTACCCGCCTTGGGGGTAGTCGAGGGGGGAGGGTAAGAACGCACAAATCTTTTTTTATTCAATTCTTTTTAGGAATTATTTACGTGGATTCGAACGAATCTCCTCGGGTAGGATTCGAACCTACGACCAATCGGTTAACAGCCGACCGCTCTACCGCTGAGCTACCGAGGAAAGTGGTCGGGGATTCAGTATCATACACACTCAAAGACCTTTGTTATTTTGTTCCTTGAATCGCTTCTAAATCTGTGAAACGTTAAACTTTCTCCGACATTTTGTGAAGTAGACTTCGCATACACTCTAACTTCCATTATAGGAGGAGGCGGCAGCAATAGCAATCCCATTTGGGTACCCAAATGGTGGGAGGGGGGGGGGCAACCGGTCGAGGTCGAAATCAACCCCACAAGCCCCCCCACGATCTGTATCGGTCGGTCACCAATTAATACTTTCTATTTCCCCCCCTCCAAGAAGCGTAGTAGAATAGCCGCAGGATTGATTTGATTATCCTACCTCATATAAAGAAGTAATATCTTTGAGGAAGAAAAAGAGCAAAAAGAAGAGAGATAGAGATGGGGAAGATGAACAATAGTCGGGAGAAATGAACACGAATTGGAGCTTCGTGAAACGAAAGTAGCAGTTTACGGCAAGGGCGGAATTGGGAAATCAACAACTAGCTGCAACATAATAGTCCCAATAACTAATCCAAATAGATATTGAGATATCCTACCGTTTTTTCCGTGTCGTATAATTTCTCCACCAAAAATGTTTGATGTGCCAATTCCGTTGATAAAACCATCGATTACCCATTGATCAAAATCCGAAATAAGCTTGCTTATTAAGATTGTACCTTGCACTAAGTAGATATTGTAGTAATAATCTATATAACCCCGACTTGTGGACCAATTTTTAATAAAAAATAGAAGGGTATTTAATAAATTATTATTTTTGAGTTTTTCACTTTTTTTGGCAGAAAATTTAGAGACTTGTCCATAAACTTTGAATGAAATGACTAACCCAATAATAGGCCAAATAAGCGAAGGTATTGAATTTGTCAATATCTCCATCAAATTTTCAAATTGTTTATTAACCTCGAAAGGAGATAAGAAAGAAATGAGCCAGTCAAGTAAAAGGCCCCTGTCGGATCCATCTTTAATTGGATAAACTCCCAACAATCCGGCAAATAGGGTGGGTACTGTCAAAATAATCAAAGGGAATACCATGAAAAAATTTGATTCTTGGGGATATAACAAATTTTGCCCAGAATTAGATAGAATTCTTTCTGTCAAAACTTGGTTGTTTTTAGAGGAATGTGCAGTCACAACATATTTTGTTGTTGCAACTTGTTTTTGTTCCGTATCTTTGTTAGGTCTAAAATTTTTATAGGTTTGCCTCTTAAGTGATTCTGGTCGAGTTCCGCCCCATGAAGTAATAATCGTTTCGGAGGGAGAAGAATTGTCAAAACTGATTTGATCTATTTGATTAGCGCGAAAATTTCCCTCAAAAGTGAGGAGGTAGATCCGAAACATATAAAATGCGGTAAGTCCTGCTGTGGCAGAAGCTATCAACCCAAGATAAGGGTAGTAAGACCAACTCTCGGCAATAATTTGATCTTTAGACCAAAAACAGGAGAATGGGGGTATGCCACATAAAGAAAGGGTACCCGAAGGAAAAGTAATTCCAGTAATTGGCATGTGTTTTCGTAAACCACCCATGAGATAAATGTTTTGACTTTTAGTGGGGGAGTATCCGACCACTTCTTCCATGGAATGAATAACTGAACCAGAAGCTAAAAATGACAAAGCTTTTGAATAAGCATGTGTAATGAGATGAAACAAAGCGGATCGGGAAGAACCAATACCCAAAGCTGATACCATATATCCTAACTGAGACATGGTAGAGTAGGCCAGACCCCTTTTTAGGTCTTTCTGAGCAAGAGCCAATGTGGCACCTGGCGAGGTTGTCACTCCGCCTACCCAAGAAATAACATGCATTATTGCGGGTAATGTCGAAATAAAGTCGAAAATTCGAGCTATAAAAAAAATTCCAGCAGCCACCATAGTAGCTGCGTGAATAAGAGCCGATATAGGCGTGGGTCCTTCCATGGCATCTGGTAACCATATGTGAAGCGGAAATTGTGCAGACTTGGCAACCGGACCTAAAAAAAGTGAAAAGGCAATTGTATTAGCAAGAATCGGATTGGTAACACTGTTGCTTCCTAACTCAATAAATCAATTACACAATTCAGAAATCTCGAAGCTACCAGTTATCCAGTAGATACCTAATATACCCAACAGCAACCCAAAATCCCCTACACGATTAGTTATAAAAGCTTTCTGACAAGCATTTGCAGCGCTTGATCTGGCAAACCAAAAGCCTATTAACAAGTAAGAACGCATTCCAACTAATTCCCGAAAAACGTAAATCTGTATCAGGTTAGGACTAAAGACTAACCCCAACATTGATGCGGTAAACAAACTTAGATAGGCATAAAATCTTGCGTATCCCTAGTCGTGACGCATGTAACTATCGCTGTAAACCATCACTGAAATACCCACGGTAGTAACTAATATTGCCATGACAAGAGTAAGAGGATCAATTAGAAAACCTATTTTTAAGTAAAAATCACTTTTTGGAATCCGAGTCCACAAATACTGCTGAATGGAGTGAGTTACAGCTTGTTTCCAAAACAATGAAAAAGAAACAAACATAGCAACAACTAACGAAAGGGTGTTGAACGCGGCGCACGGACGCCGTAAGCTTCGTGTTGCTTTTGGAAAAAAGAAAGAGAGGGATCCGGTCAAGCAAGCGGCTACCAATGGACATAGAGGGATGAGACAAGCATATTTACTTGAAAGTTCCACAAGCATATTCAATCCAAAATCAATTTGTTATCATTTTCAACTTCTCTTGATTAGAAGTAAAAAAATATAAATATGAGAATAACACGAAATAGAACATATGCACATAGTTCAAACAATATTTCACTAAATAAAGCAAAATGTAATATTTTTATTATCTTTTTAAGATTATGCTGAATCTATAACTTGACAATATTTAAAGATACCTGAGATACTTACCTCAGATAATTAAATTTTGTATAGGTTTGCAAATTCCACCCTCATTATTTTTAATATTACAAATAAAATAGAGAAATATAAAGAGAAAGTTAGGATGAATAAATATGCAATAGTTGACATCGGCGGTAAACAACTTCGAGTAGAAAAGGGAAGATTTTACGATGCTAAGCACCTTGTCCCGGCTAAACATGTGTTGACGCCCAATACAAAAGTATCAATAAATCGGGTTTTACTTATTCGTCATGGATCTGGCATCAATTTAGGGCATCCATGGTTGGATAATGCAGTTGTCAAAGGCAGAATCTTACATGGTTGCTTCAAAAAAAAACTTGTGATACAACAGATTCACTCTAAGAAAAAAACATTACGAACTTTTGGATATAGAGAAAATACGATTCGATTCGTGGTGGATTCTATTCATTTTGGCGATAAAAGCCTAGCCTAAATCTAGGCTAATAGTTTATAGTAAGTCAATAGATACTTAATAAAATTAATTGAACGACATAGAATTTCGCAGTTTTCTTATTTATCTTTGTTCTCATTTTTATTTAGTTTCTTTTTTATTATATCTATTCTATTGATACGTATCAATATAGTTTTCAATTAGCTGCAAGAAAAAATAAGAGATATATGGCAGTCCCTAAAAAACGAACCTCGGGGTCAAAAAAGAGAATTCGTCATCGTGTATGGAGAAATAGACCTGCGGAAGTAGCGTTAACAGCTTTTTCTTTAGCCCAATCTGTCTTCACCGGTCGTTCAAAAAGTTTTTACTACATTTCGGAAAAAAGGGATCCCCCCAAAGATTAGGGATACGCTTTATTCCCCCCCCGCCATCTTTAAAAAACGTTTGTGTAAAAATATCTATATTATATAGATATTAAAGAACTGGCTGGATAAAGAACTTCGAGGCAGAAAAAAACGAGAAAAACACGATACCAACGAGTACTAAGAGAATTTAACTTAAAAAGAAAAGAATTAAATCTATATATAGATATATATATATATATAGATAGAAGACTTTACCAAAGTACAAAGTATGAGGACTATATCTTTTTTAGGTATAGACAAGGGCAAAGTACAAAATAAGAGACTCCAAAACAAAAAAGTTAAGGATATTAATCCTTCTTTTGCTCTTTTTGTTTTGGAGTCTCTTCAACAGGAGTTGGGGTTATAAACTACTTTCCATCTATGCTTGAATTTATTATAAGTTTGTCAATTTTTTGGCTATAACACTTTTTAGTATTTTGTTTTGGAGACCCGGTGCCTCCGTCTCCATTCGGAATAGCAGGATTCGAACCTGCGACCTCCATCACCCCAAGATGGCGCGCTACCAAACTGTGCCATATTCCGTTATATATATATATGTATATATCTTTTTTGGCGTTACATACTAATGCCAACGCCGTTTTTGCTTCATAAATCATTTGTTAATTTGGTATGTTCAGTTGTTGTGACAGCCTCTTCTGGTAAAACCTTCCCTAATCTCACCACTTTGGCTATATTCAAAGCTAGTATACTTTTGCATTTTGCAGAAGTAGATGTTGACGTACCATTCTTAATAGGTATATTATTATCATATATATATGTATATATATACACACTCTAGCCGCTATGGTGAAACAGGTAGACACGCTGCTCTTAGGAAGCAGTGCCAGAGCATCTCGGTTCGAATCCGAGTAGCGGCATTCTAAACTATTTCATTCTTTTTTATGCCAATCATTTCGAAAAAAGAATAAGAAAGAATACCTACCCATTAGATATTTTCCCGATATCTATCTATATATAGATAGATATTAGAATTATCTCCGATTCAATACACTTTTCAAATCAACAAAGGTTAAAGAGTAATTTCTATCTAAGTTATAGGATCGGTAATCTTCTCCCCTTCTCATTAAAAAAGAAAATAGTACTTTTGAATTAAGATATTAATTGATTTGAAAAGAATCAAAATTACTGGTCTTCTTTTATTATGATGTATATCTATATAGAACGTGCTTTGATCGACATCTCATTTTTGATGCTCTTTTCTGCTACTTTGCTAAATTCGATCAATTTATTTTATGAATTTGATAAACCAAAAAGACTTAGCAGGAGTGGTATGACAATTGCTTCCCTCTGTACGACGGAGTTTTTAGTAATCCGCTGGTTTCAAACTGAGCACTTACCGCTGAGCAATTTGTATGAATCGTCAATGTTTCCTTCGTGGAGCTTTTCTTTATTTTACATAATGTTACAAGCCGAGAATCAGAATGGGTTGTCGGGTGCAATTATAGCGCCAGGTGCTATGCTGACTCATGTCTTTGCTACTTTAGCTCTTCCTGAAGGGATGCAGCAATCCACGCGATTGGTACCCGCTTTGCAGTCTCATCGGTCGATGACGCATGTAACTACAACGCTATTGAGTTATACAACTTTACTGTGCGGATCTTTGTCGTCAATATCTCCATCGAGTATTTCTTATGGTGAAAGAAAGAATTACCATGTTTTTGACTCAAAACATAATTATAGCAAGTGTAGTTCTTTTTTTAAATTGAATGCTCTGAGCAGAACTGATGTACGGAGTTTTCCCCATATATTAGCTCTAAATTCGAAAAAATGTCAATTAATTAATCGATTAGATAGATGGACATACCAAATTATAAGTTTGGGATTCTCTTTACTAACCATTGGTATACTTTCTGGAGCAGTGTGGGCTAATGAAGCTTGGGGATCTTACCGGAGCTGGGATCCTAAAGAGACTTGGGCATTAGTAACTTGGTTGATATACGCTACTTACCTCCATACTAAGACAATTAACAGGGGGATGGGAGAGGGGCCGGCTGCGACAGCATCAATAGGTTTTTTTTTAGTTTGGATTCGCTTTTTGGGAGTCAATTTGTTGGGAATTGGATTACATAACTATGGATGGTTAATATAAAAAACAACAAAATTAAACATTAATAAATCAAAACTTAATTTGATTCACTAGGTTTTTGATTTCATTGAGTAAGCAAAATAAAAATTAGTAGACAAACAAAAACAGACAAACAGTTTATCTATAAACTGTTTGTCTGTTTTTGTTTTTATTTGTGCTAGCGATTGCAAAGATAAATCATTAAGAAATGATGAGCGTACGTAAGTATCGTTTATGTAGCTAAATTTGGCAAGCTGTTCGCAACAATTATTTTATTTTTTTTTTTCAAATTATTTAAACAATTAGAGTTTGATAAACTCGGGCTTTTTCTCCACTTTCACTTCATAGTTGAATAGGAGAACAATATTGACATAACTTCACTATTCCATAAAGGTAAAATTAGATTTGGATATGAGCCGATGCCTAGTATTGGAAAAAAGAGGCAAGTCGAAGTAAATATCTCTCTCGGACCAAAATCAATTAAAAAGGGGTTTGATTCATTCGATAATCTGTAACCGTAAAATATTCGACGTAACATGGATAACAAGTAGATGGAAGCCAATACTGTACCAGTTGCCTCCAACACTGTAATTTCTGCTTTAAATGAAAATGAGTATTGCTTGCTGGTCACAATTCCCAGAAATACCAACAATTCTGCAACGAAACCGCTCATTCCTGGTAATGCAAGAGATGCCAACGCGAATACACTAAACATAGTAAATAGTTTAGGCATCGGAGTTGCTATTCCCCCCAATTCCTCAAGAAAGAGGGTACGTGTTCTGTCGTAGCAAGTACCCGCAAGGAAAAATAAAGCCGCGCCAATTAAACCGTGAGAAATCATTTGCAACATGGCTCCATTAATACCCGCGTCTGTGACAGAACCAATCCCGATGGCTACAAAACCCATATGGGAAATTGATGAGTAGGCTATCCTCCTCTTGATATTATGCTGACTCATAGAAACTAGAGAAGCATATACAATCTGAATTGCTCCAAGCAATATTAGCCATGATCGAAAAAAGAGATGTGCATGAATGAGTAACTCCAAATTGATTCGAATGAGCCCGTATCCTCCCATTTTTAATAATATTCCAGCCAGTAACATACATGTGCTGTAATGTGCCTCTCCGTGAGTGTCTGGCAACCAAGTATGAAAAGGAAATATTGGCAATTTCACCGCATAGGCAATTAAAAAACCTAAGTAAAGAGCAAATTCCAACGAAATGGGGTATGATTTCCCCATCAAAGTTTGAAGATCAAAAGAAGGTACCTGGTTTCCGTAAAAACTCGTGGTTAACGCTGCTACTAAAAGAAAGATGGATCCACCTGCTGTGTATAAAACAAATTTCGTGGCCGAGTATGAACGTCTTTTTCCGCCCCATAAGCATAAAAGTAGATAGACTGGAATTAGTTCCAGTTCCCACATAAAGAAAAAGAGCAAGATGTCGCGGGAAACAAACAGCCCAATTTGGCCACTATACGTAACTAACATCAAAAAATAGAATAGCCGTACATTACGAGTGATCGGCCAAGCCGCTAAGGTTGCCAAGGTAGTTACAAAACCCGTAAGCAAAATCAGACTCATAGAAAATCCGTCAATACCTAATATCCAGTGAAAATTCATGAAGCTTATCCAATTGGATGTCTCTATCAACTGGATAGATTGAAAACCAAATTGGAAATGACAATGGAAGATATAGGTAATCAGCGAGAATTCCAATATGCATATTCCCAGGGTATACCATCGAATTATTCTGTTTCCATCGCGAGGCAAAATTGGAAGCAATAAACCAGCAGAAATTGGAAAGAGAACGATAGTTGTTAGCCGAGGTACATTACTCATCACGAATAAAAAATAATTAATAAAAAATAATCTTTGATACGAAAGAAACTGGGTGGGCCAATTACGACGACTCGTACTCGGACTTCGCTATTATAAAGCTTCGAGTACAAGTCAATATAATTTAAATGCAATAATTAACTTTTTATTGTTCTGTTACTAATAAGCTAAACCCATACTGCGGGTGGTTTCAGCCCCTAGATAAACGCGTACACTTAAAAAATCTGTTGGACAAGCCGATTCACATCTTTTGCAACCTACGCAATCTTCTGTTCTAGGAGCAGAGGCTATCTGATTAGCCTTGCATCCATCCCAGGGTATCATTTCCAACACATCCGTGGGACAAGCCCTCACACACTGAGTACAGCCAATACATGTGTCATAGATTTTCACTGAATGTGCCATTGAGTGTACTTACTCCTATTAAATTTGTATACCAATCTTTTTAGTAAAAAAGTTGAAATGATGTTTCTTCTCCCTTATCTCTTATGTGGACACCTATCTTTCCTACCTAAATAAGGTAATTTTCTCTCTTTTTTAGATTAATCTAATCAGATCTTATTCTTTTACTTTAAAAAGTTGTTCCTTTTTATTAGAGAAGAAATCACCTACGTCTGACTTATAAGTAAGGAAGGTATTAAAACAATTTAATAAATGGAAGATCTAATTTAACCAAGTAAAAAATTAATTAGATTGATAAGATAACCTCATCTATTTATCAATCACCATTTTAACAAATTAAATTGATCGATACGAGTAGATCTCCTATTTCGCTGAAGGGAAAGGGCAGTAGCTAATCCAGTGGCAGCCTCGGCAGCCGCAACGGCTATCAGGAATGTTGTAAATATCTCTCCCCCCGCTTGCTGATTTTGCAATAAATTTGAAAATGTGATAAAAGTTAAATTAACTGCATTAAAGATTGACTCGAGACTCGTAAGTGCCCTAACCATATTTCTACTCGTAATTAAACCGAAAAATCCGATACACAAAAGGTAGGCACCTAAAATAAGTGCGTGTTCAAACGTAATTTATTAAAGTTCTCCTCAAAAATATTGGTAAATCAACTTTTTACTATTAATTTTTAATTAATCAAAAAAGCGAAGAATTATTGCTAGATTGTGAAAAATACGACTTTTTATCTGTTGTAATTGTGTCTTCGTCACGCGCTGAATTAATGGCTCCCACCAAAGCAACTAGAAGAAGTATTGAAAGAAGCTCGAACGGAACTAAAAACTCACTTAGTAATTTATATCCGAGTTGATGAACGTCAATCGGGGGTGTATCTGTCGGAATAATTTGAGATCGATCAACAAAACTTATATCGAACCATTTTGTGTTATAAATTGTATTAACCAACGTCAAGAGAAGCACTGTGCAAGCTACTGAAGCTGTAAAGTACCCCACGCCCCGAGGAGTAGAATTAGATCGCATCGATTTTTCAGTAACCATTACAGCAGACGCAATTAATACATTTATAGCTCCTACATAAATAAGTGGTTGTGCGGCAGCTACGGAATCAGCATTCGATACGAAGTATGATAGAGATATACAGGTAAAAACCAACCCCGAAGAAAAAGCAGAATGAACCACATTAGAAAATAAGATTGCGCCTACACTTCCTAGTACAATACCCAATTCTATTAGTGATAGAATAAATTCGTGAATTAATTTAGATAGATTCATTGGACACAAGCACTTAAATATTTTATGATATTTTTACTTCCTAGATTTTGTGCTCTCTCTTTATCCTTTTTATTTTTTAGTTACAAAAAAAAAAGAGAAAATGAAGAAATTCAACTTGCAAGCTATTCAATTAATTTATAGGTGACAGATTAAATGTTAAATCTTTTATCTCCAAACCTTTTGCCTTTTGTATAAAAATTTGAACTAGATCGAACGCACTTGAATTGAAACATCTTGATATATAGAAAGAGGTAAACGTCCCAAAGCCGTTTGATCTTGGTTAAGTTCATGACGGTCATAACTGGAAAGTTCATATTCCTCAGTCATTGACAAACAATTAGTTGGACAGTATTCGACACAGTTTCCGCAAAAGATGCAAACCCCAAAATCGATACTATAACTTTTCAATCGTTTTTTCTTAATGTCCTTGATCAAGATCCAGTCTACGACCGGCAGATTGATCGGACATACTCGAACACACACTTCGCAAGCAATACATTTATCAAATTCAAAATGGATACGCCCACGAAATCGTTCGGATGGTAAAATTTTTTCATATGGATATTGGACAGTTATGGGCGAACGGTTTGAATGATCTAAAGTAACCGCAGAGCCTTGACCTATGTATTTTGCAGCTTCTACAGCTTGTTGCCCGTAACTTCGAAATTCAATTAATGTAGAAAACATGGGATAGATGAATCCAACCTGTCACTTATCTTTAGTACAGATAAATTTATCTGTACGGAAAAAGAAACAAACAACATAGTTGCTTCTTTTTTCTTTTTTAATAGATTAAAAAGATTAAACTTAAACTGAAATTAAAGTAGGTGGAAGGGCTAGCTTACCAGTAAAAGTTGAAACGAGGCTGTTAGCAACAAATTTCCCGAAGCAATAGGCAGAAGAAATTTCCATCCGAGATCTAATAATTGATCTATTCTTACTCTAGGCAAAGTCCATCTTGTTAAAATAGAGAGAAATATAAATAAGTAAGATTTCGATAATGTAATGATGATACCCACCCCCGACTCTAATACGTCGAAAGACTGACCGTTAGAATCTGAAAATAAAGAATCCTGCCCAAAATTTTTAAGGGGGAGGATTGGGGAATCCCACCCACCCAAATATAAAATTGTTACAAACGGCGAGGAAGCTAACAAATTTGAGTGAGAACCAACATAAGATAAACCAAATTTTATTCCTGAATATTCGGTTTGATAACCTGCAACTAGTTCTTCTTCTGCTTCTGGCAGATCAAATGGTAACCTTTCACATTCTGCTAATGATGAGATAAAAAAAGCTATGAATCCTATGGGCTGACGCCATAGATTCCACCCCATAAAACCATATTTAGATTGTGCTCTCACTATATCAACTGTACTCAAGCTGCCAGATAAGGATAGTCGACGGAAATTATCCGCCTCTAATTCAAAACCGTACATGAAATTATAGTTTCATACGGCTCCTCATTAATTACATGAATAACTAGTAATCTTGCATAGCCATTATCTGTGACCGAGATCTAAATAGCCAACTCAAATTAATGAGATTCTGTTTGCCGCAGCAAAGTGTTGCTTCCGAATCTATCTCAACCTCATATCTATTTTTAGAGAGTCCGATCTGTTGTAAAACTTATAAATGAAGAAGTTAAATTACTTCTAGTTCCATCCAAAAAGATAAAAGTTTGACTAGTTCGGCAACGTGCTTGTTGTACCAAGTTAAGTTCCAGGATAAAAAAAAAACTTATAATTAGTCATGAGGGTTACTTCGTTCCACGTAGTTATCATCACAATGAACAGGACTATACTCGAGACTGAAACCTTTTGGATGCACTACTCAGCTGCCCCTACCAAGACTGAGTCTATCTCATGTGGGTAAATACTAGGAGAAGCGGGCAAAAATTTTCAACTTTCAACTCTTTAGATATCTTAGTGCTCAGGTTGCCCCGGATTATTACCCAAAAATTCTCTGCTTCACAAGCCTCTTACGTATATTAGTGTTTCTTACTGTTCACTTTTATCTAATCCGAAGGGAAATCGAAGAATAACTGACTATTCCCGCGTCAAGTCCAGATAGCTCCTAGACCTGGGGTAAGACAGTATTTACCGCTCGGATATACGCCTACGCCCGTACATGGGGTATGGGATTTGAGCTTATAACGGCAAAAACGTCGTTTGATCTCACCCAAATAACTATTTGGTTTATATTAGTTGGCAATATCTTCATACTACTTATACTAATAGCTAGAAATTTTTATCTATTACTTATATTTAGCGAATCGCACGTAGGGATACAGATGATATACACAAAGCCAAGGGTATTTCGTAACTGATAGATTGGGCGGCAGCTCTGAGACCGCCTAAGAAAGAGTATTTGTTATTTGAAGCATACCCCGCAATAAGAAGACCTAAAGGTACCACACTTGAAACAGCGACCCAAAAGAAAGCACCTATAGCCAGATCAGATAAGATAATAGCTTGACTAAAGGGTATTACTAAGTAACTCATTAGGACTGGTATAACTACAACTGCTGGTCCGATGCTAAATAACCAAGCATCACTTTTGGATGGAATGACATCTTCCTTTAATAAAAGTTTGATGCCATCTACCAAAGGTTGAATAATTCCAAGTGGACCCGCATATTCTGGCCCAACACGCTGTTGTACCCCCGCCGACACCTTTCGTTCGAGCCACACAATTACCAATACTCCTGTCGTGACTCCGATAACTAAAATGAGGGTAGAAATTAGAATCCAAATTGGTTCAAAAGAATTTGTTACAACCTCCAAATCATTAAATGATTGAACTAATTGTTTTCCGTAGATTTCTATATAAGTTGCCATTTCAGCGATCAACCTCTCCCATAATGATGTCTATACTACCTAATATTGTCATGATATCCGCGAGCTTCATTCCTTTGATCAATTGAGGAAGAATTTGCAAATTTATGAAACCGGGTGGACGAATCCTCCATCTCCAGGGGAACACGCTACCATCTCCAACCAGAAAAATCCCCAATTCTCCCTTGGGAGCTTCTACTCTTACGTAATGCTCTTGTTTAGGTAACTTAAAGGTGGGAGAAGGCTTTTTCCCAACGAACTGGTAGTTGAAAGCGCTCCAGTCTATTTCTTTTTCTTGTTGGACAAGACGTCGACCTTCCAAATTCTCATATGGACCTCCCGGAAGAAGTTTCAGTGCCTGTTTAATGATATTTATTGATTCCTTCATTTCGTCAATTCGTACTAAATAACGAGCTAAAGAATCTCCTTCTTCTTGCCACTTAATCTGCCAATCTAAGTTATCATAACATTCGTAGTGGTCGAGTTTGCGAAGATCCCACGGAACTCCCGAGGCCCGTAATACAGGTCCAGATAAACCCCAACTGATAGCGTCTTGTCTACTGATGAAGCCTACCCCCATTACTCGTTTTAAAAAAATAGGATTACGTGTAATTAATCGCTCATACTCATGAATTTTTGGGAGGCAATAATGACAGAAGTCTAGACATTTGTCTACCCACCCGTAGGGTAAATCCGCAGCAACTCCCCCGATACGGAAGTAATTATGCATCATTCGCATGCCAGTAGCAGCCTCGAATAAGTCATAAATCATTTCTCTTTCTCTAAATATATAAAAAAATGGAGTTTGCGCACCAATATCAGCCAAGAACGGACCAAGCCATAACAGATGCGAAGCTATTCGGCTTAGTTCGAGCATGATTACGCGTATATAGCTAGCTCTTCCAGGTATTTGAATATTTGCCAACTTCTCCGGCGCATTGACCGTTACTGCTTCGGTAAACATGGTGGCTAAATAATCCCACCTCGTTACGTACGGAAGATATTGTAAAGTCGTTCGGTTCTCAGCAATTTTCTCCATTCCTCGATGCAGATATCCCAAGATTGGTTCGCAATCAACAACATTTTCGCCATCTAAGACGACAACAAGCCGAAGAACACCATGCATAGATGGATGGTGAGGGCCCATGCTTACCGTAACTGGATCTAGTTCTTTAAGATACATACCCGTAAATTATTTCCTTTTCAGTAAATATCATGGGATCTGACTTCGCCAGAAGAAAGAAGTTATGCTAACTACGACATGTTAAAATAGTAAACTCCTACTCAATCCTTGACGTCCCTTTAAACCTCGAATACCCAAATTTTTCAGAATTTGGGCGTATAAAGCTGTATTTTCAGCAGATAAATAAATTAAGAGACGCTTACGTCTACCGAGTAATTTATGCAAACCTCTTCGAGAAGAGTAGTCTTCAGAGTGTGATTCTAGGTGAGAAGTTAGTTTTAAAATCCGATGAGTTAAGTAGTAAATTTGAGAGGCGGTGAACCCAGTATTTTTGTCCCCACCAAGTAGTTGTGCGTTCATAGATTTATGTTTATTCGTAGTAATAATGATAATAATTACGATTGCTTGCTCTATGTCAAATCAATTATAAACTGTTTAGTCAATAGTTGCATTAATGGCGCCTTGGACGAAAATGAAGTCCTACAATAGCGAATCAAGTAGGCATGGGCATCTATACCTAATCCATCATTAGTTACAGCTTTTGTTGGAATTCACATTAGTAGATAAATATATCTATCTATATTATAATCAATTGGAATTACCTACGTTTGGATAATTCCAATTAACTACACATATGTGAAAATCTTTATGTTGCACCTAATATTTCTTTGCCTTTGTTAATCCCGAATAATAGGATACATTCGAATTTTAAGTATTGCAAATTGACTCCCAGTAGTAATGTTGAAACAGAATCTACCAGTACAAGCTAATTCTTCTAGACGGTGGCTCGGCCATAGAAATCGCTTAATTTTTTGAACTTCCCTTAGCCCCGAAGACTCATATTCTTTGCTAATTCGAAGCTGTTCAATTTTAAAGATCGAATCAAAATTGAAATTGAAGTAGTGTGTTCTTGGTTTTGGAGACCTCAAAATTAGCAGAGATCGTAGGAATCGTAATTCCCGTCGACGTCGCACAAGCAAGAGATCTTCAATATTATAAATATGAGATCGCTTTTTGCTTAATTCTGTGGCTAGAAGTGACAATTTTGAAATGTAGGTATCACTATAAACTCTTTTGTATAAGCGTTTTTTTAGTCTGTTTTTCAATCTAGATCTAAATTTTAATAAGGGATTAATTATTTTGTATACCAGATTTTGGTCATCAAGTAATAGCGATAAACGATGAGCTGAAAGAATAGATAGGTCATAGAAAAGGCCCAGTTTTGTTGTTGCGGTGAAATAAAGAGCTAGTAGCTCAGAATCTACATTGGTATTCATACAAAGTGTCACAAGGTCGCGGTCATCTCCTAACATTCTGGTAAGAGCTGTCAGGCTTCTCAAATTTTCTAGTTTCGTTTCGGATTTCCATTTCCACCGGAATAGGTAGTCAATATCTTCTCTTTCATCTAACATTATTTCGTATAGTTCATCGGCTACTTTTTGAAATCTACGATTTATATCTACTAATATGCCGTATGTAGTATTGTCCTTTAAAATGGGATTTCTGGACCCCCTTGCTCTTTTCTTGAAAGAGCTTTTCGTTCTCGCAAAATCTGTAACTAGCCACGACATCACATCAAATTTAGAATTGAGTTGAATTTCTGAATCGGAAATGCAGAAGTTAGATAATCTATTCATACCTCTCTGCCTTACTTTAGCAATTTTCAAAATACGATTTTCACGACAAAACTTTTGTGCGGTAGCATCTTGTCGGATAGACAATTTTTGCATATCTCCATTTCGTACAAAGTCAATGAAACTTTGTAATAGATATCTACGTTTGCGAAGCTTACTGAGATTTATAAATCGATGTTTAAGTAAAGGTTTTTTGGCATATATAGAATAATTATGCAATTCATTTGGAAGGATGCGATATTCTCGCTCATTTGCAACTCTTTTTTCAATATTATTGAATTCGTTCAAACAATCAAAAGGTATTTTCCATCTGTGCGGTGCTACGTTGCGCCACAACGTTAGTGGCAAGTTGTAGTTAGAAAAGCAATCTAACCATTTGTTCCAATTACTTGTGTCTAGGTCACATAATTTCTTCAGGAATCCCCAATCTTCTACACAGTTTAAAACTTGTTTATCCAATCTTTTTTTTGCAATTTTATTAGTTATCTTAATAACCGGAATAACTGTGTGATTACTTATTTCACTTGTACCTGAAATGTTTGAATCGTATTGACCGGAAATTTCCGATGACTTTTCCGGACAAGCCCCAGATTGTTCAAACTGATAAGAGGTTAAACTACCACCCCAGCGTTCGCTATTTTTACCTTCTTCTGTATGATTGTTCTCGCTAGCAATCGCTAATAAATTCAGGTTTAAACTTTTCATCACGTTTAGATCCCAAATACTATTATAAAGATAAGCTTGAGATAATGATTGAGTCTTGCCAAATTGTGACAATCTCTTTTTTGTTCTGAAAAAGAGTAAATCTGTTTCTTGAATAAGAGTATTAATTACTTCTACTAGTTGTGTTCGAAACACGACAAGATCGCTAAAATAGTAATAGAAATCTCTGCTAACCTTTATGTACGAAATTGATGCTACCAAAATGGATCTTTCTAGTGCTTCTGCAATCATTATATGTAACTTTAGGATTATTTTTTCAAAACCCGTTAATTCTTCATCATCTAATTCTATTAAATTGACAAAGTTTGTATCCTTCAAGTTATAGTCTAAATTTGACTCATCAACTTGAGTTATTTCAGTACCTGGTTGATCTACGTTAAACTCTTCTTCTAATGAATTAGATAATCTGGTTCCGTAATTATCTGCAACGAGTTTTTTACTAGTTAATTCTTTAATAAAAGATTGTTTATCGGTTTTACTGACGGGCTGCATCTCCCCAGCAATATTAATAGATTCTTCGTTTTTTTGATCAAAATTTGAACTGACTTCTTCATTATTATTATTATTATTAAGTCCAGATCTTATCTGAGTATTATAAGCTGAGACGAGATCAACTGAAACTCTTTCGGGATTAACAAGTAGGTTGAGCCTTTTTAGTAACATTAAAGTTGGTCTAAACACTTTTTCCAAATTGAATTTGGAATCAAGAAAACGATAGGCTTGCTTGGTTTTCAGTAAAAACCCTTCTCTGCAAATTCGAATCAGTTCTTTTCTCACAGGTTTCCAGAATGAGGGTTGTTTTTGAATACTTCCAAAAGGTATATCTGTCTGATATCCTAAAGCAGTTAAATAGGTAAATCTAGTTCTCTTCTTTTTCAATTTCCTCTGTTTCTTTAACCATTTTTGACCCTCAATTGATTCACCTTTCATATATTTCTTCCGAGGAATCAGTTGTTTTTTCCTACCACCAGAGTGCCAGGGTTTCAGTCGAAACGGATACGCAATTTTTATCTGTATACCTTCTCTCAACCAGCGGGGGGGGAGTTGATCTTGGGAGAATTCCTCACCATCAAACGTACAATTAATATGAGTTTCCTTCTTCCATTTTGTCCAATCTTTATTCCATTCGGAATTTTGCCGAAGCAATATACGGCCAATAGATTTGAAAACTATAAGTACAGGTAACTTTATAAACTTGCGAAATTTCGACTGGAAAACTAGCATGTAACCCCTCCCATTATGAATGGGGCCTATGTCTGATCTAGCTGCTACGGCTGAACGAGCAAGTTTCGACTTACTTGAAGCTTTTTCGGTCGATAGGGAGGAATTGAATCGCTGTCCAATTTGGTAATCCAAAATCTTTTTTGAGCCAGTAAGCAATTTCTCGTTCTTTGAACCCGTTAACTGCTTAATAGGTAGTTGAAGTAAAATTGGTATTTCCGTCAATCTGGTAAAAAAGGCCGAACGTACCTTTTCTTGAAGTGTTTTCCAAAGCAATGTTTTTCGTCTTCTGGAACGCATGGACCCTTTCAAAAATCTTCGGCGAAAGTCAGATATTCTCGCATATCGTTTCACTAATTTTGTTGATCTGGGTTTTCCCTTCGCAAAAGTGAAGCCAACATTCCGTAATTTTCTGTGGCGGATATCGCCGTCTGCTCCTGGAAAATCAAACTCAGTGTCAAAATATAGTTCGTTATTGCGAGCCAGATTTGCGCCCAGATCTTCAATTTTGTGGAGTATGCTTAATCTATTATTTATATTTGAGAGGTATCTTCGACCATGAAATATATTTGATAAAAAGATTTGATCAAATTTGTTATTTTCTTCTTGTATTATATAAGTCAGAAATAGTGATCGATCCTCGGAATCTAGGTTCATTATCTCTTCCCAAGTGATAGAGGTGCCAGAAGAAGATTTTATCTTACGGAGAATCTTTTGTACGTCATCATCATACAAAATCCCCCGATTTTTAAACATAAATTGGAACATAAGTCTAGCTCTGGCCGGCAAAGTTTCCCACGGTAGCGGATTCCTGTTTCTTCGGTTCAATCTGTTATTCTTTGCAGAAATCCAATCTTGTATAGAATTCTTTTTAGTTGTGGCGCCCCCTTTTTCTTTTTTACTGTTTTTTCTTGTCTCTAACTCATTCAAATCCCAGCTGGTCAAATCTAATTCATCTCCTGTTAAAAATGTTTGTGGCACTGGAATCCGTGCACGCAAATTATTTATAAAAGGGTCGTAGGCGTGGGGTATTCTTCTCTTACTATCGCCAATCAATCGCGTTTTTCTTTCCATTGCTTTTGAGAAGGAAAACCCAGTATCTAACAATTTAACCCGATCTAGTAATTCTTTTTGAAAGGTTTTATTTGTGACCAGTTTTTGTAAAATCCACCCTCGATGTGAAAAATGGGTTCCCGCAAATGTGTGGGGTTTCGATAGAGAACTCCTCAATCATTTTTCAAAAATTGACAAACTGGGCAACGCTACAATGCATAATCTATGTTTTCCATCACTTAAACACTTGTTGAAAAAATACGTAGATGTTTTTTCCCTGTAAAAGCTATTATTGCTGTTGATATCGAATCGACTATTTTTGATGAATCGATTACCTCGATTTTCTCTTGAGGGGTCAAAAAAAGAGGTAGGCCACGGCTTGAAGAACCACCACAAAAATTCTGGATATTCAGCAATTTCCCAAAAAGATGATTCTTTATCGTGGGTTTCATTTATGAACTTTACAGTCCAAAAAGAAACTGGAGCTCTACCCATATAGATTAGAGCGTTTGTTACAAAAACAATACTAAAAGTAGTATAGATGGCACGTTTAACCAATAAATAAATTATTGGTGAATCTTTCTTTATACGAATCAAAAGAAGTTTAGACAAGTAGCTGAACGCCATGTGACCAGTTAACCAACCTAAAAAGCTAGTTAATACAAAAACTAAATTATTGCTATAACGAAAGAAAAAGAGGTGGGTTAATCTCGCCAACACAGGATTTGGTACTAAAACGGGATTCAAAATTTGAAAGAAAAAGCTGTTGAGGAATAAACCTATTAATCGTGAATCGTGCAATGAGGTGACGGGACGTAAAATTTGATAATTTGGTAAATCATTAATTGTTAGGCAAAATAGAAACATGTAGGGTATTATCACAATGGTTATCAAATGTGGTTTTGATAACAGGATATAGATTGGTGAAAAATAGATCGATGAAATAGTTATTAGCTGTGCCAGCATTGAACCACTCAAAGAGACCATACCACTGATATTTCCCCCCAAAAGAAAGGCTCTCATGCATAATATTTGGGAAGGTCCAACGGGTAGTGTCGTCAGAAAGCCATAGTATAGGCCAAAAAGTATATAAGGACTTACCAACTTTAAGATTAGTGACAAATTATTCAATATATTTATATTCGTTGTAGTCTTTTTGATGTATAAATTTATTACTCCGCTTATTTCTATATTTTCGCTATTTTCCGCCTTCGTTTAAGCCTATCAGTCGTTTGATAGTCCTTGTCTAAAAATCTACCCTTTTGAAACCCATAACCGTATATATGATATATTATACATACGAATGTAAAATAATACAAATGATTTTTCAAAATCAATTAAAAATTGAACTTGATAATTTCAACAAAAAACTGGTGGATTTCATTATTCTTTTTCTTCTAATTAGAAGAAAAAGAATAATGAAATCCACCAGTTTTTTGTGTGTATGCAAAAGTTTTGAACTTTACTCCATCTATACTCTCACAACGATTTATTACTAATCTTAAAGAATCATTTTTTTGATAACAGCTTCATCCACTATTTACTTTTTACTGTCTGTTTTGATAAGCCGCAGCAACCTGAGATGGAATCAATTTTACGTCGCAGTGGACGCGTAACTAGCTCAAGAGCGTCTCTTGCGTTAACAAATCCATGAATTTGTGCAAATGTAAATTCGACCGACCATTTAGTATCTATCTCTCTAGCCTCCAAAGGATTAGCATGGGCCATTCCGGTAATCGCCAAATCTGGCTGTAGCTCATGCATACGTTGTACTTGACTGTAGTTGTCAGGTTTTTCAACAATTCGAGGCATGGGCTTTTTCATCTTCTTACAGGTATGCTGTAAGAGCAACAGCTCAGCAGCTTGATATCGCCTATCCATATACGGAATACCTATCTCATAAACAACCATTCCGGATCGAATTAAGAATCTTGCTATGGAAATTTCTAATAGATTATCTCCCATGAAAAAGACTGATTTCCCATCTATTATTTCAAGATAATCACTAAGTGTTTTCCGTATTTGGCTCTCTCTTTCTTCGAGGCTATCGGGTTTTACACCAAAAACTGAACAAATCTTTTCTATCCAAGCCCGTGTTCCATCGGGGCCGATAGGGAAGGGTGCCCCGATTAGCTGGCATTTCCTTCGACGCATCAAAGTTGTCGCTGTCCGGCTTAGGAAAGGATTTACCCCGCATACGTAGACGCCTTCGCCTAAAGCAGGCAGTTCGTTGTATTTTTGCGAGGGTAGCCAACCTGATACAGGAACCGATTGACGTTTTGATTCCAAATTCAGTTGAGAAGCTACACTCGCGGGTAAAGATCCAAAAAGTACTAGGCTATATCTAGTTAATTTATTGTTTTTTTCAAGAAATTGATTATATTTGGCAGCGTCAAACGCACCGCGTTTAGCCTCGTCTTCTTCCTGGTGCTTTGTATTACGAGGATTATATTCCGGACATCGATGTGTCATGGCAGCCAATACAGTATCTTCTCCTTGGGTGAAGGCATGGTCTAACCCATTTGCCCGTGCAACTATAATTGGTATTCCCAGTTGCTTCTCTAATTTGGGCGCTATGCCCTCCAAATCCATTTTTATTATCTCTGTGGTACAGGTGCCGATCCAAATAATAACACTGGGGTTTCTATCACTTTTTACTTGTAGGCAAATTCTTTCTAATTCCTTTTGATCATTCAACTGAGCTGAGATATCTCCTTCTTCTGACTCTGCCATTGCATAACGAGGTTCCGCAAAAATCATGACTCCGAGCGCACTTTGCAAAAAGTAACCACAAGTCTTCGTACCTACCACTAGGAAAAAACTATCCTCAATCTTTTGGTATAGCCAAGCTACGCAACTAATGGGACAAAAAGTGTGATAATTACCAGTCTCGCACTCAAAAGTAGGAATTTCAAGAGTCTTCATGAAAGTGTTTCCTTGGAAAGGTATAATTATATATATGTATACGCGAAGACGCAGTCTCTTCAGTACTAAATAATTGTGAAATCAAGTGAAGTTTGAGTATCCTGCTGATCATCCCGAACTTTTTGTTCCTTTCCTAAATTAGGATTTAAGTAGAAATCGGAGAGTAAGCTAAATAATTCCCTATCTGGGATTTCTCGTGGTACAACTCCCTCTGGCTTAGATAAAGTCTAATCCGCTATATTTGGATAGAAATCACAAACAAAATTTAGATTTGATTGATGTTCAGCCATTTCAAATAAAGTTTTTCCTTTTACCCGTGAAATACGAATATCTTCGACTAGAGGTAGTACCTCTAGTACAGGCATAGGACAGGCTTCTACATATTTATTAATTAAGTCTCTTTCAGATGTTCGATTTCCTACTAAACCGGCTAACCGCAACGGGTGGGTATGTGCCTTCTCCCTGACCGATGCAGCAATGCAATTCGCTGCAAAAAGCGCGTCAAATCCATTATCAGTTATAATTATACAGTAATCCGCATAGTTTAGTGGTGCAGCAAAGCCACCACAAACTACATCTCCTAGAACGTCGAATAAGATAATATCGTATTCATAAAAGGCATTTGATTCTTTCAATAATTTGACCGTTTCTCCCACGACATATCCCCCACAGCCAGCTCCCGCAGGGGGTCCACCAGCTTCGACGCAGTCTACTCCACCATAACCCTTGTAAATTACATCTTCTGGCCACACGTCTTCATAATGATAATCTTTTGATTGTAAAGTATCTATAATTGTAGGTATTAAGAATCCCGTGAGAGTGAAGGTACTGTCATGTTTGGGGTCGCACCCAATTTGTGATATCCGTTTTCCCCGTCTAGCTAAAGCTATTGATATGTTGCAGCTAGTTGTTGATTTCCCAATTCCGCCCTTGCCGTAAACTGCTACTTTCATTTCACGAAGCTCCAATTCGTGTTCATTTCTCCCGACTATTGTTCATCTTCCCCATCTCTATCTCTCTTCTTTTTGCTCTTTTTCTTCCTCAAAGATATTACTTCTTTATATGAGGTAGGATAATCAAATCAATCCTGCGGCTATTCTACTACGCTTCTTGGAGGGGGGGAAATAGAAAGTATTAATTGGTGACCGACCGATACAGATCGTGGGGGGGCTTGTGGGGTTGATTTCGACCTCGACCGGTTGCCCCCCCCCCTCCCACCATTTGGGTACCCAAATGGGATTGCTATTGCTGCCGCCTCCTCCTATAATGGAAGTTAGAGTGTATGCGAAGTCTACTTCACAAAATGTCGGAGAAAGTTTAACGTTTCACAGATTTAGAAGCGATTCAAGGAACAAAATAACAAAGGTCTTTGAGTGTGTATGATACTGAATCCCCGACCACTTTCCTCGGTAGCTCAGCGGTAGAGCGGTCGGCTGTTAACCGATTGGTCGTAGGTTCGAATCCTACCCGAGGAGATTCGTTCGAATCCACGTAAATAATTCCTAAAAAGAATTGAATAAAAAAAGATTTGTGCGTTCTTACCCTCCCCCCTCGACTACCCCCAAGGCGGGTACCTTGCTTATTAAGAGGTCGCTTTTGAGGGTCCCGTCCCGTCCCCCCTTCAATTCCGGTGTATTGAATGATTGGAATAAGCAAATCAATAAGTCATCTGGGGAAAGAGAGGATCTATTCCAAGCGTGATGGTAAGAAGCTGTTTTGCAAAATCCCTATGGCTATGGAATAAGTAAGCTATTGCTCCTTCTCAATCTTCTTTCTAACCAGAAAGGCTCATATAGAAAATGGCCTTCAGTTCCTTAACTATTTGATATGCTACAAGAAAATTATTTAAATCAGTAAAAGGACAATCTAGATGTTCCTTTTACTGATTTGGCTTCTAGTTATATTGCTAGAGATCTAGACAGAATGAAGGGTATCTAAGATTTGTTCCATGAACTTTCATGGAACAGATTGTCTCGTCGTTCGATCCAGTGACGCCCTACCCAACCAGAACGGATTGAATAGATAGTAATAAATTTCAAGCAACATATTATAGATAAGATAATCCTGAAATGGGCAACGGTTTCGCCTCATCCATCTGTTTCTATGAACCAGAAGCCTAAACCGAATAAATCGCTCTGGAAAATCTTCTGCTACCACGTAGGAATCAAAGCGAGCGGGACTAAATGTCTGCGGATATTGCAGATGTATATCCATAAAGGAAGTTTCTTTGACGTATTCGGAATCTCGCTCCTCTTTCTCCAAAGGGAGATTATTCCACCGCTTAATAGATGAGTCAGGTTCTAATTTTGGATTATCTTCACTATAGAGAAAGAAATTCTTAATCTTTTTATTTGACATTTTATTAAGGTGCTGCCTTCTCATACCGTAAATGGTGTAAAGCCTCCGCGCCAGTTTTTTCGTCGGCAACAAGCTGCGACGCAAAGAAGGAACGTTAGGATCTGGCTGGAACAGAAACATGGGATCCCAGACGAAGCGCCCCCCGAAGAGTCGAGTCGTTTCATCTAATTGATTACAGTGTGTTTCATATTCATTAGATGAGTCGCCGGATATCCCCAATTCGAGAAATTGCTCGCGTAGCAACATATTATCCAACCGGTTTTCCAATCTTTTAATCAAATTATCTGTCACATTAGTCGCAGATTTTTCAAAACTAAATAGATATTCGCTTTTCTCACACCATTTACTTTTGTCACCCTTAATCTTATTGAATTCAAAATCTTGTTGAGGTATATAATTCCGATTTTGGTAAAGGAGAATTAAATTATACAAATGATTGGGTTCAGATGATACCCCCATCAATTCATAAGCCCCGCTTCGCAGGAAACGGAGACGCCAAGCCTTATGGGACCAAGTGATCTCGCGTAACACTTCCGTCGGACTTGAGTTTATTAGTTCGGGTGACTGTTGCAGTTCGAAGTCGGTTAGACTGCTAAATCCCCCCTTTCTCATAAATTTAGAAGAACGACTCGTAGAGGTTACATCTGAACAATACTTGGGTTTATCGATAGGAATGGAAAAGGAAAGACTATTACTGCCTCGATTTTCGTCTTTACAAATCCCTGAACGTGAGAAATTAGTCGAGAGGTTTTCCAGTACACCACAAGCTAGGTTCAAGTCATTCTCTACGAGTTTATCAATAACAATGAAATTTTCTCTCTTTTTCATATCCATTTGGAGCGAATCGCGAGCTACTAATCCAGCTAGTATCCCTAGGATATGCAAAAATAGAGTGAATTCATTAAATGTTGACTCGGAGGGTTCCACGTACCAGTTAGACAAATAATAAAATCGCACTTTTAACGCGTTACGACCAAAATATGTATTCGTGAGATAAGTATCTAGCAAACTATTCTTTGAGGTAGCTTCCGCTATCTTTTGAGAAAAGATTTCCCAGTCAGAGCCGGATTCTATCCCACTGCCCATATCACTAGCAGTCGAATGTTGTCTATGTAAAGCTAATTCAATTGCGTCGCTACATATAACCTTACTTCTTTTGGAAATACCTATCAATAATGCCTCATTGGCAAGAAAGAATAAATCTCGTTTACTATAACCCGTAGTTCCAGACCCAGTACCTTCAAAAAGAGGAAGGGTCGGATTAGCCTCCATTTCGCAACCTTTGATACGTAATAGAATTGATAATTCTTTCTGACGTTGATACCCGTTGGATTTTCGAAAATTTATTAATTAGTTTAACCGGTTCGGAGCTATTGGAGCTGGATCTACCCTCGCAGGTACGTGAGTCGTAGCGATAACAACATTCTTGCGGATGTTGGAATTCCTGCGCCTGTCACCAATACTTTTCAATATTTGGCAAAGTAAGAATTTAGGATCAGCTTCTAACTTATGATACGAACGATGAATATTCAATTCATGAATATCTTGAATCCATAGTGTACAGGGAGACATCTCTTTCGCCAGTTCAAAAACGAAATTTAATCGGTGTACGCTTTCTTTCGAAATGAAATTTCCGCGTGCATTATTAAAAAAGGATCGGTTGTATATCAGCTTTTTCATTGGTAGTTTCACCACTGGAAAGTAGGAATCAAATGCTACATCTCTAATAATGGAAGATCGGCCAGTTTCTATGGGTCCTACTAGCAAAATTCCTTTAGATGGTAATAATCCCGATTGGAGTGAGATAGGTATGTCATGACATGGCATATTTAATAGACTGTTTCTTCGTCTCGTTGTTACTGAAAATAGAATATTTCTCTCGAGGGCGGAAAAAGCCCACTTCTCCGCAGGATCCAACTTACGGATCTTGTGACTCAATAGATCATTTTGCCAGAATTGACGTAAGTATGCTAAAACATTAGATCTTTCTTGTGGATAAGGTTCATGAGAAATCTCGTTGCTCAACAAATCATAATTGGAATTCAATTTCGACACATACCTATAAATAATTTTATTCGTTACTAAATGTTGAGTCAGTAGTTCTTTCTTACTATCTAGGATATCGGGGCTTTCTTTACGAAATATCCATGAATCGAGTTCATCTTTCACAAAGAAGAAAAAGATTATATTATTTATATAATTCAAGAATCTATTCACAGAATAGATTAGTAGATCTCTCGTTGACATTTAGCTTGTCGAAGGGGAATGCATTACCTCTTTCAAATAGGATCCACGCGTTGGGTCTGTCAAATATTCAATAGTATTGAAACGTTTCCATGAATGAAAGGAATTGGAACCCGAAACGGCAGACAAAGGGTGTTTGAATAATGCAAGAACAATTAATACTGAAAGAATGAAGTAATAGAAGATCGACCTATTGGAAAATTGAGATACTGACCATCCTCCCGAATGTAAAATCTCCGCTTCATCAGGAATTTCTTCGAAAATAAGAAGACCTATCTCGGATACTATAGTATTGATGAAATCGTTGTCGAATTTCAATCCTAGGCTTTGCAGTCTTTGGGATAAATAGGCTTTCGCACCATCTACCACATCTTCAGCAATTTTGTTATAAATCCTATAAAAATTATTATGATTTGAGTCATAACTTATTTTATGTTTTATTTCTGGATATGTTTCTCTAATCAGATCGTAGAAGTATCTCCACCAGGTGGGGGTAAAAAGCCAAGGTATGTAATCTATAAATAAGCTCCATTTTTCGCCGATATTGTCTTTCCAAAAGATCCAAGAGATCTTATATCTGTTCAAATCTTTTAATAATTCATTGAAATTGCTAAAGTGGGATGCACGAATAGCCCCCCTCCGGATAGATTGATCCGCAAAGTCCGTATCTTCGTGCGCAACCTCCTTTCCAATCGATTCTGCTGGAGATCTCGATGTTCCATCGTTGCATAATAGGAGTCTTAGCGACCAGTAAGATGTTTCCAATTCTTCCGGTTCCCAGAAATACTTAAAAGACAAATTCTTTTGATAGACTCGATCCAATACCAAATTCTTGAGACGAGGTTGGGGTTGCTGATCCGACGATGAATCGGAGTTTGTCGACGTTTTCTGCAAAGAAACTCCATCGCTACTGCACGAGTATAGAAATGATTCTATCGTTTGACGAGGAGATAAGTTCAAACTCGCCAGTAACCTCTTCAGACCCGAAATAGAATTGGAAAGTCCATCTGAATGAGTTACTAATGCTGTGGATTCATCCCGATTAGATAAAATCAATTGATTTGGTGTGAGCACGTGACTAGCAACCCCCCCCGCTGTTTGTTTCGATAAATTGGATGACAACGAATCCGACAGTTGGGGATAAATAAATGAGACGATATCAGATGAGATGGTTTCACCTTCGGAGCCCACATAGAAGTTTTCTAAAACGTTGGGATAGCTACCGTTGCATCTCCCAATAAAAAGATTCCTTTTGAATTTCGGAATAAAGTTGCTTCCAGCACAGTTCCGTATAGGTGAGTCGTCTAGAGGGTTTAGTTTATTAACCTGATCGGAGATGTATCTCGAGATATTCTTGCCAATATCTCTAGTTGAACTTCCCCCACGGTTTAAATCATGCAGAAACAGATTCCAAAACCGCCTCCCCATAATGAAAAAATCATCCCTTGAAAATCCTGCTCGAATAGATTCGATGCGGGGCAACACAATAGAAGTGGGGGTCACTGCAGGTTCCAGCTCGGTCGAAGAGCCTACCGATTTTTCACTCATTAACAGTTTGGATGCAATGAATAAACTCTTTTTTCTCTCAAGAATTGTTTTGATAAAAAGTATCTGTTCATCAATGTAACCATCGAAGAAACTTGATAAAAAATCAAGCTTCATGAGATCTATCTTGTTTAATTTTTCGAGATCTATATCGTTCAATTTTTCGATGCAATAATCAATGGTATATATCAAAACTTTCTGGCGAGTAACCTCAGCAACAATCATTTTATAAAGAAATAAAACATTCAAAAATCGATAAAAATACTTTTCGTTCTGTTGATTGTTACTGCCGAGATTGACACCAATATTACCTAGTAATTCGTTTCTTATTATTGATACACGGCAAATTGATTTATCCAAGTCATACTTTAAGACTTCCCCGACGGGGAAAGAGGACAACTCTTCGGTCGTATCGAGCCATCTATGCACATTTGACTGAACATTTCTATACTCATCGATTTGAAAGGCAATATATTCGTTCAACAGGCGCCCTACATTATCTTTCCATTTCAATACTATTTATTCAGTTGCAATTCTTGTTACACCGGCGTACTCCCCGATCCCCGCCCAGCCATCCAACCGATATTTGATTTGTAGGAAATATTCACCAGATAATGCGCAGAAATAGTCATAGAAAAGAAATATGTATGTTGAGTAGAGAGGTATGATTGTATTTCGTCCATACAATCTAATTAAAGAATATATGGAATGTATGTTATCTTCTTTCAATTGGTTTAAAAAAGTAATATTTTCACTTCGATTACTTATTTTTCTAAGTATACCTAAAGATATTTTGAAATAGTTTGGAAGAATCTCATTGAGGTTGAGGTGTCTGCCACTCGCTAGCCCAAGTTTTTTGCCAGATATTTGAGTAAGCGGCATGTCGCCCTTCATTTTCAATGGAAATCCTTTCCCAGATTTGATGCTATTACTGACGTCAATAACTATTGCCCCAATAGAAATCAGATCTGATTTCTCGATTATCGAGATAAATTTGGTGAATCGATTTATTAATTCATTTCTCATTTGTGAATAATTGTGTAGAATGGGAAAGTCTCCCCCACTTTTGCCACAATCTAATCCGGATATACAGCCACGAAACGACGTCGTTTTCTCACAATACGTAAATGAAGACAAGTTGGAAAAGGCTTCTCGTTCGGGATAAAACCCCGACCCATCCCCCTGTGGATCTGCTGAATTTCCGGATTCAAGTAATGCCTTGTCATAGGAGTTTAATACTACGGGACCTAATGAGTCGTTTCTCGATTGTGTTGTTTGTAGCCGACTTAAATCTCGTTTGTTACGATTTTCCCAAAAGAATAACGAATCAAAATCAATTTGGTTGTTTTTAGAAACTACCAGATCGTTATAGAATTTGAAAAACCTACTCGAATTTTGTAAATGCCTACCCCTACAAAATACTTGAATCCTTTCGGGATCATCTTTGGATATATCTCTGCCAAGGAGTGAACCCTTCACTACGCATGCCTTCCATCTACCGGAAACCGGGGGAATCATCGCATCATAGCGAACTTGCTTCTCTTTTTTCGTTGAACCTGCATAACTATCTTCGTTCAAACCTAAGCGGTGGGAAGCAGGTATCCCTCTCTTTCCATTCTTTTCAACAGATAAAGATCGTTCGAATCGGAGAAAGCAGTCGCGGGAAAAATAACCAAGGTTTTCGGCTTGTTTTTTTCTTACTCCGTCACCCCCATTAGTGACTTCCGTTAGTACAAAACTTCTTTCGATCGACCTTTTGTCACTCAAGCAATGCATAGAAATTGGTATTGTTAGTAACATCAGCATCTCCAGAGTAATGCCGCTATCTCTCTTTAGTGAATCACGCAGATTGCGTAAAAATAATGAACTTAGAAATCACAAGTCAGATAATCTGATAAAAGGTTCATAATTGGAAGATGGACTAATTAAAAATTCTACGAGATGTTGGTTTTTCAATGATTCGAAGAAGTGATCCAATAGACTGACTTCTATTAACTCCGAAATTTTCGATGAAAAATTCTTTTTTGGACTTCCTAATCTTTTTCTTGCCACCTTTTTTACCTTACTCTCTTTTTTCATATTAATTCTATGCGGTAGATACTATCTATTTCCCACTTTTATTATATCAATAATCTTGAAAATTTCAAGATGGATATCTCAAACGAGTCTAGTGATTTCTGTGAATAGTCGTATCCAAAACTGGAATTAGATCGGGAATTAGGAATTATTACCGTTAGGGAGACCCACACATATCCTATCCACCTTAGAAGTTCTTCTCTGTTCCAACCAAGCAGAGCGATGGGATCAAATTACCCAATTGGATGGGCGAACGACGGGGATTGAACCCGCGCGTGATGGATCCACAATCCATTGCCTTGATCCACTTGGCTACGTCCGCCCCCTCTGTTGATTTAGTTGACTCCTCTCGGACGTGAACGAGATCTATTCGTTAGGCAAGCTAGATGGGTACTTCGGTTGATACACATACATATCAGCTGTATTTTTATAGCAAGACAATAAAAAATCTTTGGAATGGGGAATAAAATCCTCCTTTTATCCAAAAGGAAGGTGGGGGTGAGAGATTACAAGCATTCTGCAAATCAGAATAGGAAACTTTGTAATCTATTAAATTGCAGAAGGATATTCCAAATAGTTTTCAGAATTCAAGGTTGGAAACTGATAATCACGAAATTGTGATGTGATAAGCTGTTATCACTCTTTCCATTCGTTCTACCGCACGAACCTTTATATCATATCTCATTGGACACCAAATCTCCCCCTCTTCTGAAGTTGAGAGATTTGATATCCAGTTGTGCTGCCAGACGGATGTTATCCGTTTATAGAAGGAGCTTCAACCGAAGCCAAGTCTAGGGGGAAGTTGTGAGCGTTACGTTCATGCATGACTTCCATACCTAGGTTGGCACGGTTTATGATATCAGCCCAGGTGTTTATAACACGACCTTGGCTATCAACCACGGATTGGTTAAAGTTAAAACCATTCAAGTTGAATGCCATAGTGCTAATGCCTAAAGCGGTGAACCAAATACCTACTACGGGCCAAGCAGCTAAAAAGAAGTGCAGAGAGCGAGAATTGTTGAAGCTAGCATATTGGAAGATCAAACGACCGAAATAGCCGTGAGCAGCTACGATGTTGTAAGTTTCTTCTTCTTGACCAAACTTGTAACCTGCATTAGCAGACTCATTCTCAGTTGTTTCTCTGATCAAACTAGAAGTTACCAAAGAACCATGCATAGCACTGAATAGAGAGCCGCCGAATACGCCAGCTACACCCAACATGTGGAAGGGATGCATAAGGATATTGTGCTCAGCCTGGAAGACGATCATGAAGTTGAAAGTACCAGAAATGCCTAGAGGCATACCGTCAGAGAAGCTTCCTTGACCAATTGGGTAGATCAAGAAGACGGCGGCAGCAGCTGCGACAGGAGCCGAGTACGCAACAGCGATCCAAGGACGCATACCTAGACGGAAGCTTAGTTCCCATTCGCGACCCATGTAGCAAGCTACACCAAGTAGGAAGTGAAGAACAATAAGTTCGTAGGGACCACCATTGTAAAGCCATTCATCGACGGAAGCTGCTTCCCAGATTGGGTAGAAATGTAACCCAATAGCTGCAGAAGTAGGGATGATAGCACCAGAGATAATGTTGTTACCGTATAACAAAGAACCAGAGACGGGTTCGCGAATACCATCAATATCTACAGGAGGAGCTGCGACAAAAGCAATGATGAATACAGAGGTTGCGGTTAGCAGGGTGGGAATCATTAAGACACCGAACCATCCGATGTAAAGACGGTTTTCGGTGCTGGTGATCCAGTCGCAGAAGCGACCCCATAGGCTTGCGCTTTCGCGTCGTTCTAAAGTTGCGGTCATGGTAATTTTTAGTTTTCAAGGAATAATTAGTGATTCCCCAGGCTAGTAAGCCTGTTAATTTAGAATATATCACAAAAATCTACCTCTGTCAACCAAAATTCATTGAGTCTCCAGAATTATCGGATATAGGGGCTTCTTCTTGATATCTCAAACAATTTCTACTCCACGCGATGCGCGTCCCACTCAAATTCAGTCTCTGAAAAACTGGTCATACGTCAAGCCTTTTTGCGATGCACTCCGCAATTCTGCCTGCGTTGCCCCCCCCCCCCCGCTATCCTATTAGGAGGAGGATAATAATTAACAACCTAAGAAAGAAGTAGTTGCCAATCTCCACCTGTGGCTTAGACACCCGTTATTTGCCGCTCACCGCTGACTCAACAATTTATTCGTGGTTCTTTCTTTTTTGATTGCCAGATAGTTTGTGCCCCAGTTCCAATCCACAACGAAAATATTGTGGATTGGAACAAATACAAAACTAACGGAAATGAGCAAAAGCTTTGTTGGCTTCCGCAACTTTATGAGTCTCCTCTTTCTTCCGTATGGCACTACCAGAATTTCTGGCTGCATCCATCGATTCATCACTCGATCTTAAAGCCATACTTCGACCTGAGCGTTTTCGACACGCGATTAATGACCACCGGATAGCCGAAGCTTTTCCCTCTGCCGGTACTACTTCAACGGGAACTCGATAAGTTGATCCACCTACACGTTTGGTTTCTGTCACTACGTCGGGAGTTACCCCGCGCACTGCCTGTCGCAGAACAGACAGTGGGTTCCTATTTGTCTTTTACCTAATCCGCTTCATAGCCTGATAAAAAATCTGATAAGCTAGTGATTTTTTTCCATTTTTTAGGATACGATCAACTAGCATATTTACTAATCGATTACGATAAATTGGATCTGATTCGATATTTCTCTTTCTGTTCACTACATTGCTCCGATGTAACACGAGTTTACAAATATAAATACGTCAGATTTCAATCAATTCTTTTATTTCGATGTATCTTAGGCTACTATTTTGGCTTTTTCACTCCATATTGTAGGGTGGATCCGCCAGTTAGTCGAGGATCTCCCTCCAAACTGCACATGCGACTTTGATCGAATACAGCTTTCCACATGATTGAATAGAAACTATTCAAATGATTTTGAACAATTTGTTTTTTAAGATGCAAATCATATTTACCCATTGCGTATTGGGTATCCGTTTTCTTCCACTCCACGGATAAAAAGATCGAAGTGTAGGTATAAGAGAAGAAAATCTTGCAATTTCGTTATCTTACTAGCAATGTCCGTAGGTTTATCAATCCAATCAGTAGATGTGCGTAAAGCCTTCACTAAATCTCCATAGTCGTCATCTAAACCTGTTCCAGGAGGAAAAGACGTCCCAAGATTTTCCAGCTGGGAGTCCAGGTAAAATTCAACTTACCGGAATAGAACACCTTAGACACTAAGTTGTTTCACACAAATAGATAGGTAGTTATTAATTTCT